AAAACTTTATAGGAAAACCTTTTTACATAAATAAAGTTAAATTAAACCAAATAGGGGGTAAATTTTCATAATTTTAGTTGTAGGGCATTTAATTTAAATGGGTATAATTAAATGCCCTACATTAATTACTAAAATTTATCCTTCGACTAAAAAAAAAAAAGTGTCTTCCTAAGATTTGGTTTAACGAAAAAAAAAAAAAAAAAGTGTGGAACTAGTTTTATACTCTAAACTCTAGGGTTAAAAATGCGGATTATCCTTAGTAATTTAGGATAAATTTTAGTAATTTAGGGGTCTGAAAAGGGGTATATCAGGGATTTGGTTTAACGTGATTTTTGAAAATCAAAAATTTTCCGAAAATGTGCATTTTTTTGCATTTTCCGTGCACATTTTATTTTTGAAAAAACGGCCCTTTTTTGCTATAGTAAGGGAAAATGGTTTACGAAAAACGTCACGTTTTAAGAAAAAATTTTAGGGGGGTATTAAATATAAATGTTTAATGAATTTATATATATAGAACATTAATATCTAATAAGTTTATATTATCATTATTATTTATTAAGAATCTATTTAATAACATTATATATTTATATGAGTTGAGATATTATATAATATTTTTCATTTTATATATAGAGTATTCATTAACATTTAGTTTATGAAATATACATTAGAATATTCATATCCAATAGATTTAAGTAAAGAAAAAAATAAAAAGCAAATTATTATTGATTTTTTTATATATAACTAAATTGAAATTAGGTTAAGTTAGACATTTTTATTTTTATTGTAGGAGATATCTATTATATGTGTATAAAAATTACAGGGGAGATACCGTTTTAGGTTTGTTTGTGTAAAAATTAATTTAAAAATTATATTTAAGTTTTATATAAATAATATTTAATTTATGTATTTAAAATTTTAAATAAAGTTTTATTCTAGCTTGAAATTTTAATTTTTAGATTATTTTATATGTGAATTTTAGTGTTTTATAGGTTTACTTTATATAGGTAAATTTGATACATATTTATTTATAAGGCCGCAATATTGAAGATTGAAAATAAAAGAAATTTTGATTTAGGGATTTATAATAGTATTGACTAAGTTTGTGCCAGCAGTTGCGGTTACACATACAATGCAATTAAATTTGTTCAGTATATAATAAGTTATTTTTATTTTTAGAAAAAGTTATATTTATTAGGTGAAATTAGTAAGTATGATTAAATTTGTAGATTAAAAAATGAGGTTATGAGGTTTCTGTAATAAACTAGGATTAGATACCCTATTATTGGAAATGCAAATATTAGATGCTAGAGTAGTAGTAGTTATGTTCTTGAAATTTAAAGGATTTGGCGGTATTCTAGTCTACTCAGAGGAACCTGTCCTATAATTGATGATCCACGATTAATTGTACTTATTTTAAATGTTTATATATCGTCGTAGGTGGAATGTTTTTGGAGAATTGGTAATGTTCAAAATTTATATGAATAAAGGAAATCAGATCAAGATATAGCGTATAGATAAGAAGAGATGGGTTACAATAAAAAGATTTAAATGGTTGGAATAATTAACATTATTTTATAAAGTGGATTTGAAAGTAATATAATTAAGTTTAATTATATGAGTATAGCTCTGGAATATGTACATATCGCCCGTCGCTCCCTCCCCAAGGGGGGATAAGTCGTAACATAGTAGGTGTACTGGAAAGTGTACCTAGAATGACAGATTAGAGCTTGTTAAAAAGCGTTTTATTTACATTAAAGAGGTATTTGTGAAAATCAATTTAATTTGAAGTGATAAATTTATATATACATACACATAATAAAAAAAGTATTTTTTATATTAGTATTGGTTAGAAATTAAATATTATATTATAGTTAATTAGTATAGAGATAGGTTATATAATTATAGGAGGTTTATTTATTTAAAAGAAGAATTAATTTTTTGTACCTTGTGTATCAGGGTTTATTAAAATATTTTAATTATTTAATTTTCTCGAATTATAAAGAGCTAATATAATATAAATTTAATTGTGGCATAAATTTTTATAATATTATATTAGAAATGAAACGTTATACGTTTTTTAAGATATCTAGTTTCTTAAGAAATAAATTTAATTTAGTTTTTGAATTTAATAGTATTAATTATTTAGTATTATTTATTTAAAGAATAATATTTTAAGGGATAAGCTTTAAAATAAAATATTAAAAATATATATATTTTGAATAAAAATTAGTAGGATTGGAAGTGTTTATTTATAGTTTGTTATAAATAATTTTTATTAGAATAAGATTTATATAGTTTTTAAGTTTTTTATTAAGATAATATATTGAATTATAGTTTATAGGTAATAATGATAGAATTAGTATATGTATGAAGTGTTTATATAATTTAAATTGTAAAGGTTAAGTTAAGGAACTCGGCAAATCTATTTTTCGCCTGTTTATTAAAAACATGTCTTTTTGATTATAATTTAAAGTCTAACCTGCCCAATGAGGAGTTGAATGGCCGCGGTACTTTGACCGTGCAAAGGTAGCATAATCATTAGTTTTTTAATTGAAAGCTGGAATGAACGGTTGGACGAGAAAATAACTGTCTCAATTTAATTGTATGTAGAATTTTATTTATAAGTAAAAAAGCTTATATGATTTTAAAAGACGAGAAGACCCTATAGAATTTTATAATTTAATATATCAATTGGGTTTAGAATTTTTACACTTTTGATATGTTAACTTATTTTGCTGGGGCAGCAGAAAAATTGATTAAACTTTTTTTATTTAAATACATTGATTTATGATTTATTGATCCATTTTTTATGATTATAAGATTAAATTACCTTAGGGATAACAGCGTAATTTTTTTTTAGAGTTCCTATCGAAAAAAGAGTTTGCGACCTCGATGTTGGATTAAAATTAACTTTTGGTGCAGGGGCTAAAAGGTTAGGTCTGTTCGACCTTTAAAATTTTACATGATCTGAGTTTAAACCGGCGTGAGCCAGGTTGGTTTCTATCTTTAAATAAGTTGGATATCTTAGTACGAAAGGATTAGATATTTTTAAAATTTAATATATTATGAATATGATTATTGTTTTGGCAGATTAGTGCTTTAAGTTTAGAGTTTAAATATGTATTTTATTATACAGGCAATATATTGTATTACAGGATTTATTATTATTATTAATAACTAGTTTAATTTTATTAGTTTGTGTTTTAGTAGGTGTGGCTTTTTTAACATTAATAGAACGTAAGGTTTTAGGGTATATTCAAATTCGTAAAGGCCCAAATAAAGTCGGTTTTATAGGTATTCCTCAGCCTTTTAGTGATGCAATTAAGTTGTTTACTAAGGAACAAACTTATCCATTAATATCTAATTTTTTAATTTATTTTATATCCCCAGTATTTAATTTATTTTTATCTTTATTATTATGAATATGTATACCTTTCTTTACTTTTATATTTAGTTTTAATTTAGGTATTTTATATTTTTTATGTTGTTCTAGTTTAAGGGTTTATACTGTTATAATTGCTGGCTGATCTTCGAATTCTAATTATGCGTTATTAGGGGGTATTCGTTCAGTTGCTCAAACTATTTCTTATGAAGTTAGTTTATCTTTAATTTTACTATCATTTTTATTTTTAATTTTGAGTTTAAATATTATAGATTTTATAAAGTTTCAAAATTTAGTTTGATTTATTTTTTTATGCCTTCCTTTAAGTATAATATGATTGGCTTCTAGTTTAGCAGAGACTAATCGAACTCCTTTTGATTTTGCTGAAGGGGAATCTGAGTTAGTTTCTGGTTTTAATGTTGAGTATAGAAGAGGCGGATTTGCTTTAATTTTTTTAGCTGAATATTCAAGCATTCTTTTTATAAGTATATTATGTGTAATAATATTTTTAGGTGGTAATGTATTGGGATTTGGGTTTTATATTAAATTAGTATTTATATCTTTTGTTTGGGTTTGAGTTCGGGGTACATTACCTCGTTATCGTTATGATAAATTAATGTATTTATGTTGAAAGGGGTTTTTACCTGTATCTTTAAATTTTTTATTATTTTTTTTAGGTTTGAAGGTATATATATTTTCTTATTTAATTTAGTGAATAAAATTTAGTAAAGTTAATAGAGGATTTACTCTTTTTTATACTTTCAAAGTATATACTTATACAAGTTCATTAACTAGTTTTTAAAAATAATATAATCTCATACTAAGTGAATAATAGGATTTAATATATAATAAATAAAGTATATAATTGTTAAAATTTGTCCAGTTAAAATATAAGGGTCTTCTACTGGTCGTGCCCCAATTCATGTTAATAATATAATAATTGAAATAAATGATCAGAAAAGAATTTTATTAATAGGATAGAATTGAGTACTTGAAAATTTTTTATTATTGATAATTGGTATAATAAATAGAATAGCAATTGATATAATTAGAGCAATTACTCCCCCTAATTTATTAGGGATTGACCGTAGAATAGCATATGCAAATAAAAAATATCATTCTGGTTGAATATGAACTGGGGTAACTAAAGGATTCGCAGGAATAAAGTTTTCTGTATCTCCCAGTAAATTTGGGTAAGTTAATACTAGTGAGGATAGCATTATAATTAAGATTAAAAATCCAAAAGTGTCTTTATAAGTAAAATAAGGATGAAATGGTACTTTATCAATATTTCTATTAATTCCTATAGGATTATTTGATCCTGTTTGGTGTAGAAATAAGAGATGGATAATTACTAATGCTATTACTATAAAAGGTAAAAGAAAGTGTAAGGTGAAAAATCGAGTTAATGTGGCATTATCTACCGCAAATCCCCCTCATAGTCATTGTACAATTGTATTTCCTAAGTAAGGGATAGCTGATAGTAAATTAGTAATTACAGTTGCTCCTCAGAAGGATATTTGGCCTCAAGGTAATACGTAACCAAGGAATGCTGTTGCTATTACTATAAATAAGATTAAAACTCCAATCAATCATGTTATTTTAAGGTTATATCTTCTATAATATATTCCCCGTCCAATATGGGTATAAATACAAATAAAGAAAAAAGAAGCCCCATTAGCATGGGTTGCCCGGATTAGCCATCCATAGTTTACGTCTCGGCAGATATGAATTACTCTATTAAATGCTATATCAATGTGAGCAGTAAAATGTATAGCTAAAAAAATTCCAGTAATAATTTGGATTATTAAACATAATCCAAGTAGTGATCCAAAGTTTCATCAGGAAGAGATATTAGATGGGGTAGGTAAATCAATTACTCTGTTATTAATAATTTTTAGGAGGGGTGAAGTTTTTCGTAAAGGTATTTTCATTATTTTGTTTGGCGTAAAGGGCCTCTTTCAATTTGAGTAATTTTTACTACTGCAATCAAAGTAATTAGTAGATAAATGATTATTATATATATGATTATGATATTAGGATAATTTAAGTATTTACTAAAAGATATATTATATTCTTTATAGTTAGATGATGTTTCTGTGTAAATTCTATTGAGGTCTGAAAAATAAGGATCTATTATAGCAATCAAAAATATTATTACTATAAATATAAATAAAATGAAAATAGTTAATTTGATAGAGAATTGAAATTTTTCGTTTGATGCTACTCTTGTTATATAGATAAATAGTACTAGTATTCCCCCAATCATGATAAGAAATAAAATGTATGAATATCAGAAATTAATATTAAAGAATCCTATAGTTAGGGCTATAATAATTGTTTGTATTAATAGTATTATTCCTATAGACAGGGGATGGGTTAAAAATATGAATGCCAAAGACCTAATAAATGATAATATTATTAAAATTAATAAGATACAGAGAATAGTTTATATAAAATATTAATTTTGGAGATTAATGATAGAGGTTGACTCTTTCTCTGAAGCTTTAAAAGTATAGTACTTATTTCTGATTTACAAGACCAGTATTTTTATTAAATTATTAAAACTAATGTTAATTTTTTGTATATTATTTTCTATTATTATATATTTTAGGGGTTTAGTTTCTTTTTGTATTAAACGTAAGCATTTACTTTTAATATTATTAAGATTAGAATATATTATTTTAGGGTTATATTTTAATTTATACTTATTTTTAATATATTTTAATTATGAATTTTATTTTGGAATAGTATTTTTAACTATAAGAGTTTGTGAAGGTGCTTTAGGTTTATCTTTATTAGTATCTATAATGCGTACACATGGTAATGATTATTTTCAAACTTTTAATGTATTATGATAAAGTTATTATTAATATTGTTATTTTTGATTCCTTTAAGATTTTTAAAGAATAGTTTTTGGTTAAATCAATATATTTATTTTTTTATTGTATTTATATATAGTTTAATATTTAGGTTTAATTATATTTATATATATGTTTCTTATTTTTTAGGTTATGATTTATTATCATTTATAATGATTATATTAAGATTGTGAATTTGTTCTTTGATATTATTAGCTTCAGAATCGATTTATAGTAAAAATTATTATTATAATATATTTCTATTAGTAATAATTATTTTATTGATTTCTTTGGTAATTACATTTAGTTCAATAAATTTATTTATTTTTTATTTATTTTTTGAGTTAAGTTTAATTCCAACATTAGTATTAATTATTGGTTGGGGTTATCAGCCTGAACGTTTACAAGCAGGGGTTTATTTATTATTTTATACGTTATTTGCTTCTTTACCTATAATAATTAGTATTTTTTATTATTATAAAAATTTTCATACATTGGATTTTTTTTTTATGCGTTATGATATTAATAGTTTCTTGTTATATATATGTATAAATACAGTATTTTTTATTAAGATACCTATGTATTTTGTTCATTTATGATTACCTAAGGCTCATGTAGAAGCTCCAGTAGCTGGGTCTATAATTTTAGCAGGAGTAATATTGAAATTAGGTGGTTATGGTTTAATACGTTTAATAGTTATTTTTTTAAATGTTGGTTCTCAAGTTAATTTTATTTTTATTACTATTAGAATAGTAGGGGGATTCTTTGTTTCTTTGACTTGTTTACGTCAGATCGATATTAAGGCATTAATTGCTTATTCTTCCGTAGCACATATAGGTGTAGTATTAAGAGGTATTCTAACTTTAAGTTATTGGGGGATAAGAGGTGCTTTAGTAATAATAGTTGCTCATGGTTTATGTTCATCTGGTCTTTTTTGTTTAGCTAATATTTCTTATGAGCGATTACATAGTCGAAGAATTTATTTAAATAAGGGTTTAATTAATTTAATACCTATTATATCAATATGATGATTTTTATTTAGATGTTGTAATATAGCTGCCCCTCCTTCTTTAAATTTGTTAGGTGAAATTATATTAATTAATAGGTTAGTTAGGTGGAGATCTTGAACTATAGTATTTTTAGCTTTAATATCTTTTTTTAGGGCTGCCTATTCATTATTTTTGTATTCTTATAGCCAACATGGTAAAATATCAGGAAGTTTATATTCTTTTTCTAGTGGATTTGTACGTGAGTATTTATTATTATCATTACATTGATTGCCTTTAAATTTTTTAATTTTAAAGAGGGAATTTTTAGTTTTATGATTATATTTAAATAGTTTAATAAAAAATATTGATTTGTGATATCAAAGATGTAAGGGTTACTTTAGATTATTATTTCTATTTGTTTAGTATATTTTGTGGTTTTTTTATTTTTTAGTGTATTAAGTTTTTTATTAAGTTTAAATTTAATAGTTTTAGATTATAGGTTATTATTGGAATATGAATTAGTGAGTATTAATTCTTGTAGTGTTATAATAACTATTTTATTAGATTGAATATCTTTATTATTTATAAGATTTGTTTTATTTATTTCTTCAATAGTTATTTATTATAGGGAAGAGTATATAGAAGGGGATATTAATTTGCATCGATTTATTATATTAGTTTCTATATTTGTTTTATCTATAATATTATTAATTATTAGCCCTAATTTGATTAGTATTTTACTTGGCTGAGATGGGTTAGGCTTAGTCTCTTATTGTTTAGTTATTTATTATCAAAATATAAAATCTTATAATGCGGGTATAATTACGGCTTTAACTAATCGTATTGGGGATGTTGCTTTATTAATAGCTATTGCATGAATAGTAAATTATGGGAGATTTAATTATATTTTTTATATTGATACTTCAAAAGATAGTTTAGAAATAACAATTATCGCTTCATTAGTAGTTTTAGCTGCTATAACAAAGAGAGCTCAGATTCCCTTTTCTTCATGATTGCCTGCAGCTATAGCTGCACCTACCCCTGTTTCTTCATTAGTGCATTCTTCTACATTAGTAACTGCTGGGGTTTATTTATTAATTCGTTTTAATTTTGCTTTAACAAGGTTTTTGATATTAGTATTATTATTTATTGGAACTATAACTATACTTATAGCAGGTATTGCTGCTAATTATGAATTTGATTTGAAAAAGATTATTGCTTTATCAACATTAAGTCAGCTAGGATTAATAATAAGGATTTTAGCTTTAGGTGAATATTCTTTGGCCTTTTTCCATCTTTTAACTCATGCTTTATTTAAAGCTTTATTATTTATATGTGCTGGTTGTTTAATTCATAAAATAAGGAATTGTCAGGATATTCGGTATATAGGGGGTATAGCAAAAATTATACCTTTAACATGTACATATTTTTTAATTTCTAACATATCTTTATGTGGTTTACCTTTTTTATCTGGGTTTTATTCTAAGGATTTAATTTTAGAGGTTGTTTCAATAAGTTATTTAAATTTATATATTTATATTATTTTTTTTTTTTCTACTGGATTAACTGTATGTTATACTTTTCGTTTAATTTATTATGTATTAGTAGGAGATTTTAATTATCATTCATTAAGTAAAATTAATGATAGAGGTAAAATTATACTTCGGGGAATATCCGGTTTAATTATATTAGTGATTTTAGGTGGAAGTATACTTATATGGCTGATATTTCCTACTCCTTATTTTATTTGTTTACCTTTTATTATGAAAATTATGGCTTTAATTGTTACAGCTTTAGGTTCATGAATAGGTTATGAGTTATCAAAATTTTCTTTAAATTATAGTTTAAAATCTTTTCAGACTATAAAATCAAGTCTTTTTTTTTCTTCAATATGGAATATGCCTTATATATCAACTTTTGGTTTAAATTATTATCCTATTAATGTAGGAGATAAAATTTTCAAGTTAATAGATCAGGGTTGATCTGAGTATTATGGAAGACAGAATTTATATAAGAATATTCGGCGTAGTTCAATTTTTATACAGTTTATATATCATAACAATTTTAAGATTTTTATGCTATTAATTGTTATATGAGTAATTTATATAGTATTATTTATTTAGTTTAAATAGCTTATATAGAGTATGATAGTGAAGTTATCATGGAAGTAGAATTTACTTTTAAATATTTATAAGAAAATATAATCTAATTTTACAATGAAAATGTAGTGTTTTTTTTAAACTATATAAATAGAAATATTAACAGATTTACACTGCTAAAGAATTAAGTTAGAAGCTTATTCTCGAATTACATATTTCCTTAATTGGAGATTTTCTCATTAGTATCATTAACAGTGATATACCTCTATTTTGGTTTCAATTAATAAATAAGGGTGTTTTTACACCTAATTTTTAGGTCGAAACTAAATACAAATTATTGTTTCTTATTTAAGGTAAATTGAAATTTTCAATACTTTTTAAGTGCAAGTTAAATGTTATTATTAACTATTACCCTAAAGTGCTCAATTTAGAGCTCCTTGGTTTCATTCATGATATAAGCCAAGTAATAAAATTAATAGAAAGAATACTGCAATATAAGTATATATAGAAATATTAGTAATTTTTATAGTTAAAATTAAAGGGATCAATAAAGTAATTTCTACATCAAAGATTAGGAAAATTACGGCAATTAGAAAGAACTGAAGTGAAAATGGAAGTCGGGCAGATCTTTTAGGGTCAAACCCACACTCAAAAGGGGAAGCTTTTTCTCGGTCTATAAATCTTTTTTTTGAAATTAAAAATGATAGAAGAATTAAGATTAGAGAGATTCTAAAAATTATTAATCCTATGTATCAAATTATAATAATTATTTATACTAAGTTATTTAGATCTTTTGATTGGAAATCAATTATAATAATTATACTATATAAATATCTACCTCATCAATAAATAGAAATATAAAGGAATAGTCAAACTACATCTACAAAGTGTCAGTATCAAGCAGCTGCTTCGAATCCAAAGTGATGAATACATGAGAAGTGGTTATTTAGGTGTCGTATTAAACATACGGCTAAAAATGTTGTTCCAATAATTACATGTAAGCCATGGAATCCTGTTGCAATAAAAAAGGTTGAACCATAAACTGAGTCTGCAATAGTAAATGGGGCTTCAATATATTCGTATCCTTGGAGAATAGTGAAATAGATTCCTAATAATACAGTAATAGATAATCTTTGTCTGGTTTGATAAAAGTCATTTTCTATTATACTATGATGTGCTCATGTTACAGTTAATCCTGAGGTTAATAAAATAAGAGTATTAAGTAGGGGAATTTGTAAGGGATTAAAAGGAATAATTCCTTTAGGGGGTCATATTATACCTAATTCAATAGAAGGTGTCAATCTTCTATGAAAAAATGCCCAAAAAAAAGAAATGAAAAAGAATACTTCTGAAGTAATAAATAAAATTATGCCTCAACGTAGGCCTATAGTTACAGGATAAGTATGTAATCCTTGAAAGGTTCCTTCTCGTGTAATATCTCGTCATCATTGAATTATAATTAAGATTGTAGTAAATCTTCCGAATAAAAATAAGGAGTTATTATAAAAATGAAATCATTTAATTATACCAATTAAAGTAACTATAGCACTAAGTGCACCTAAAATTGGTCAAGGTCTTTGATCTACTAAGTGATAAGGGTGATTTTTATGTCTTGACATAATTAATTTCTCTAGAGTACAGTGTTCTTAAAACAGCAAATACATATGATTGAATAATTGCAACAGCAGATTCTAGTATTAATAATATTATTTGAGTAATTAATAAAATTCTAAGTAAAAAAAAAGATAAGTTTGAACCAGTATTTCCTAGAAGAGTTATTAATAAGTGCCCTGCAATTATGTTAGCAGCTAATCGTACAGCTAGTGTACCAGGGCGAATAAAATTTCTAATTGTTTCAATGACTACTATAAAAGCTATAAGGGCTGGCGGAGTTCCTTGGGGAACTAGATGTGCTAGTATATGGGTTGTATTGTTAATTCACCCATAAAGTATAAAACTAATTCATAAAGGTAAAGCTAGGGCTAGGGTTATAATTAAATGCCTTGTTCTTGTAAAAATATAAGGAAATAGGCCTAGAAAGTTATTAAAAATAATTATAGAGAATAAGGAAATAAATATTAAAGTTCTTCCTTTAATTTTATTATTTCCAATAAGAACTTTAAATTCTTGATGTAATATTAAAATAGTTTTAACTCAAAGATAGTTATATCGAGAAGGAATTAATCAAAATATTGGGGGTATGAATAAAAGACCAAGAAATGCACTTAATCAATTTAATGATAAATTAAAGGAAGTAGATGGATCAAATGAAGAAAATAAATTAGTTATCATTTTCAGTTAATTTTTTTTGTTATTGTTTTAAATTTTTTAGGTTTTGTAGTTTGTAAAAAAGAGAAGTAGTTTAATACGTTAAATATTAGGAAAATTATAATAAATATAATAAATAGGGTCAATCAATTTAAAGGTGCTATTTGTGGAATTAAAAACTATCAGAATATTGATTATTTTAGTATGACAAACTAATGTTATATTTTAACTAAGTTTTTAATCATTAGAAGTAGGCATTAAACTACTATTAATTGGTTTAAGAGACCATTACTTATTTTCAGTCATCTAATGATAAGTTATTTATTTTAGATACTCATTTAGTAAAATAAGAGGGGGAGATTCTTTCTACAGTAATAGGTATAAAGCTATGGTTTGCACCGCAGATTTCAGAACATTGACCATAGAATAATCCAGTTCGATTTATAAGAAATCTGATTTGATTTAATCGGCCAGGAGTTGCATCAATTTTTACTCTAAATGCAGGGATTGTTCATGAATGAATTACATCTGCTGCAGTAACTATTATACGAATTTGGGAATTAAAAGGTAAAATTACTCGATTATCAACATCTAAAAGTCGAAAGTTTTGGGGTATTATTTCTATAGAGGGGATTATATAAGAATCAAATTCAAAGCTTATAAAATCTCTATATTCATATGATCAGTATCATTGATGCCCAATGGTTTTAACTGTAACTAAAGGATTGTTAACTTCATCTAGTAAATAAAGTAATCGTAATGATGGTAGTGCGATAAAAATTAATGTAATTGCTGGAAGAATAGTTCAAATAATTTCAATTGTTTGCCCATCTAATAAGAATCGATGATTAAATTTATTGAAAAATAAAGTTCTTATTAAATATCCAACAAGAACTGTAATTATTAAAAGAATTAGTAATGCATGATTATGAAAAAAGGATAGTTGTTCTATTAATGGGGATGCCCTATCTTGAAGAAGAAGAGTATTTCAAGTTGCAATTTCTAAAAAAAGTTTAAGCTTTATATATGGGGTTTAAATCCATGGCACTAATCTGCCATATTAGAAATTAGTAACCATTGGAAGTTCAGAATATCTATGTTCTGCTGGAGGCATATTTTGAAGTCATTCAATTGATGTTGATAAGTTTAAAGACGTAATTCTTTTACGTATTGAAATTAAACTATCTCAGATAGTAAAAAGAAGAATAAAAATTCTTACTAGGGAAATTAAAGATCCAATAGAAGATACTGCATTTCATATAGTATATGCATCTGGATAGTCAGAGTAACGTCGAGGTATACCTCTTAATCCAAGGAAGTGTTGTGGGAAAAATGTTATGTTAACGCCAATAAATATAGTTAGAAATTGAATTTTGAGAAATTTTGAATTTATAGTTAATCCTGTAAAAAGAGGAAATCAATGTACAAATCCTGCTATAATAGCAAATACGGCCCCTATGGATAAAACATAATGAAAATGTGCTACTACATAATATGTATCATGTAAAATAATATCAATTGATGAATTAGCTAGGATTACCCCAGTTAATCCTCCTACTGTAAATAAAAATACAAAGCCTAAGGATCACAATATAGAAGGAGAATAGATAAGCTGTGATCCATGAAGAGTTGCAAGTCAACTAAAAATTTTAATTCCTGTTGGAACTGCAATAATTATAGTTGCTGAAGTGAAATAAGCACGGGTATCAACATCTATTCCCACTGTGAATATGTGATGTGCTCATACAATAAAGCCTAGTAATCCAATTGCTATTATGGCATAAATTATACCTAAAGTCCCAAATGTTTCTTTTTTTCTTCTTTCTTGGCTAATAATATGAGAGATTATTCCGAAACCGGGTAAGATTAAAATATAAACTTCAGGATGACCAAAAAATCAAAATAAATGTTGGTATAGAATGGGGTCGCCTCCTCCTGAAGGATCAAAGAACGAAGTGTTAATATTACGGTCTGTTAAAAGTATCGTGATAGCTCCGGCTAATACTGGAAGTGAAAGTAATAGAAGTAAAGCAGTAAGTACTACTGATCAAACAAATAAGGGTATGCGATCAAATGTTATTCCTGTTGTTCGTATATTAAGAACAGTAGTAATAAAATTAACAGCACCTAGGATTGACCTAATTCCAGCTAAATGTAGCCTAAAGATTGCTAAATCAACAGAGGCTCCACTATGTGCAATATTGGCTGAAAGTGGGGGATATACTGTTCAACCAGTTCCTGCTCCATTTTCTACTAACCTTCTTGTAAGAAGAAGAGTTAGAGAGGGGGGGAGAAGCCAGAATCTTATATTGTTTATTCGGGGGAATGCTATATCAGGGGCTCCTAGTATTAATGGAACAAGTCAATTTCCAAATCCTCCAATTATAACTGGTATTACTATAAAAAAAATCATAATAAAAGCATGAGCTGTTACAATTACATTATAAATTTGGTCATCTCCGATTAGAGATCCGGGATTTCCTAATTCTGCTCGAATAAGTAATCTTAGTGAAGTTCCTACTATTCCGGCCCATCTTCCGAATAGGAAGTAAAGGGTCCCGATGTCTTTGTGATTTGTAGAGAATAGCCATTTATTCGATAAAATGGCCGAGTAATAGGCGGTAAACTGTAAATTTACATACGAAATCAATTTCTTTTATCAGGCTTTATAGTTTAAATAGAACATTAAATTGCAAATTTAAAAGTGAGAAATATCTAAGGCTTAAAGATTTTACTTTATTTAGAACTTTGAAGGTTCTTAGTTTAAATTTAACTTAAATCCTTAGATGGAAGAATTTAAAGTAAGTTAAATAAAAACGTTGTAAAAAGTAAACCTATTATTGTAATAAAATTGAATGCTATAAGTAGATTATTATCAATTTTTGGTTGTTTATAAAATGATAAATTTGTTTTTCTTAGTAAAAGAGTTGAAAATATAATTCGTAAATAAAAATATAAGGTTATTAGAGTTATAATTATTATGATGAAAGCAATAATAAATAAATTTCTATAAATTAAAGTTTGAATAATAAGTCATTTAGGGAAAAATCCTAAGAAGGGGGGGAGTCCTCCTAATGATAAGAAATTGAGAATAAAAAATAATTTAAATAGGAGATTTTGATTTATAGAAACATATAATTGATTTACATGAAAAATATTAAATTTATATAATATGGTAGCGATATTAATAGTAATGATTGAATATACAATAAAGTAATAGAATCAAACAATTTCAATTAAAAGGATTGATCTAATTATTCATCCAATGTGATTAATGGATGAATATGCTAGAATTTTGCGTATACTAGTTTGGTTTAATCCTATAATACCTCTAATTGTTATTCTAAATAAAATAATAATGATTAAGTATATAGGTGTAGTATTTGAATAGGTTAATAGAATTATAGGTCTTAATTTTTGTCAGGTTATTATAATAATTACATTTAATCAGTTTAATCCTTCTATTACTTCGGGGAATCAAAAATGGAATGGGGCTGCTCCTATTTTGATAAATAATGAAGTATTAAATATTAAGTTAAAATAAGTGATTAAATTTATTTGGTATATGAATTTTATTGATATTATAATAATAGAAAATAATAGTAATGTTGAAGCTATTGTTTGAATAATAAAATATTTTAAAGCTGCTTCTGAAGCTATTATATTTTTGGAATCTCTGATAAGGGGGATTATCGAGAGCAAATTAATTTCTAAGCCTATTCATATTCCTATTCATGAATATGATGAAATAGTAATTAATGTTCCAATTATAAGGGAAATGGTAAATAGAAATTTATAGTACATCAAAAAGAAAAGGATTGGGACCTTTATTGATGGGGTATGAGCCCAGTAGCTTAGTTAGCTTATCTTTTTATAGTTTAGTATATTATGTACTTGGGTTTTTGAAGCTCAAAGAAATAGTTTGATTCTATTAACTGTAATGAAGGTGAAAATTCACTTGTTTTACTCTATCAAAATAACTCTATAATCAGACACTTCATT